TTTATTTATATAATATATTTCTAAAAAATTTATAAACTATGGTTTAATATATAAATATATATATATATTAAATATTTAATATATTATAAATTATTAAATTTATTAAATATATAATTATATATATATATATATTAATATATTAAATAATTGAATTTAATAAATAATAATAATATTAATTAATTAATTTTTACATTTAATATAAACAAATTTTCTATTTATTAATAATTATTTAATTCACTATTAGTAGAAATTAGAAAAAAGAATATATAAAATTTAATAATTTATAATAAATATTTTATTATAAAAAAAAAAAAAATCTATATGAAAAAATTTTATATATGAATAAATTTTTACAGTTTCAATATTTTAATTTAAATTTATTTTACATATAAATTATAGTATAAATTTTTAATTATTTTAATAATTATTAAATTTAATTAATAAGTAGTAATTAATATTAAAAATTTAAGAAATTAATATTTAGTAATATTTATAAATTATTAACAAATTTTGTGCCAGCAGTTGCGGTTACACAAAAAATAATTTAAATTTTATCAGTATTAAATAATAAATATAATTTTTTTAAAATAAATAATTAATTATTAAGTGAAATTTTAATTAATTAAAATTTTAATTTAAATATATGATTTAGTAAATTTTGTAAAAGACTAGGATTAGATACCCTATTATAAAAAAATTAATATTAATAATACTAAAATATTATATAATTTTTTATAAAAACTTAAGTAATTTGGCGGTATTTTAGTTCATTTAGAGGAATCTGTTAAGTAATTGATAATCCACGAATAAATTTACTTAATTTATAAATTTTGTATATCGTTGTTAAAAAAATATTTTTTAATAAAAATAATATTTTAAAATTTTTAAAAAAATTAATTCAGATCAAGATGCAGATTATAATTAAGAATATAATGGATTACAATAAGAATAAATTAAATGAATTTTATTTTTTAAAAAATATATGAAGGTGGATTTAAATGTAATTTTTTTTAATTTAAAAAAATGATTAATAATTAAAATATGTACATATTGCCCGTCGCTTTCATATAAAGTTGAAATAAGTCGTAACAAAGTAGGGATACTGGAAAGTGTTCCTAGAAAGAACAAATTAGAGCTTGATAAAAGTATTTCATTTACATTGAAAAGATATTATATTTAATTAATTTGAGGGGGAAAAATTAATAATTTATAAATAATAAAATTATTTTTAGAAATATTTAGGGGGGTTTAAGTATTTTTGAAGAAATAATTTAAAAATTTATAGTAAAATAGTATTGTGAAAGAATTTTGAAATATATGAAATATAAAATTATTAAAAAGTATATTTTATTTATAGTATCTTGTGTATCAGAGTTTATTAAAAAAATTTTATGGGTATAAATTTCTCGAATTTTGAAGGGCTAATTAATTAAAAAAGTTAATGTTGAATAATTATTTTAAATAATTAATTAGAAATGAAATGTTAAACGTTTTAAAATATATCTAGTTTTTTTAAAAATAAATTTAATTTAGAATATTATTAATTAATTTTTTATTTAGAAAAATAAAAAATTAAATTTGTAATATTTAATATTTTAAGGGATAAGCTTTAAGATAAATTTTTATAATTAAATAATTATTAGATTAATTAAAATTTTAAAATTTATATTGTTAATAAATTATAATTTTTTATAAATAATTTAATTAAAAGGAAGATTTAAGAATTAATTTAATTTTTTATGAAAAAATAATTTTTAATAAGATATAATTAGATATAATGATAAAATTAGTATATTTAAAAATTAATAAATAAAGTTATATTTAATTAAAAATTATAATAAGGAATTCGGCAAAAATTTATATTCACTTGTTTATCAAAAACATGTCTTTTTGAATTTAATATAAAGTCTAATCTGCCCACTGATAAATTATTAAAGGGCTGCAGTATTTTGACTGTACAAAGGTAGCATAATCATTTGTCTCTTAATTGGTGACTTGTATGAAAGATTGGATGAAATATAAACTGTCTCATTATAATAAATAAAATTTAATTTTTTAGTAAAAAAGCTAAAATGATTTTAAAAGACGAGAAGACCCTATAGAGTTTAATAATTATTTTTATATAAAATAAAATATAAAAGTTTAAATTTAAATGAAAATAATTATTTTGTTGGGGTGATAGAAAAATTAAATTAACTTTTTTTTAGTTATATACATGAATAAGTGAATAAATGATCCATTAATAATGATTATAAGAAAAAATTACCTTAGGGATAACAGCGTAATTTTTTTTTTTAGGCCAAATAAGAAAAAGAGTTTGCGACCTCGATGTTGGATTAAGATAAAATTTAAATGTAAAAGTTTAAAGTTTTGATCTGTTCGATCATTAAAATCTTACATGATCTGAGTTCAAACCGGTGTAAGCCAGGTTGGTTTCTATCTTTAGAAAAATAAAATATTTTAGTACGAAAGGATCAAATATTTGAAATAATTTTATTTAAGGTGAATATTAATAAATAGTTTATAACTATTTTGGCAGAAAAAATGTAATGATTTTAGAAGTCATGAATATATATTTTTAAATATATATATAGTAAAATGATAATAAATGATATTATGATATTTATTATAAGAATATTAATTATAATTATTGGGGTATTAGTAGGAGTGGCTTTTTTAACTTTATTAGAACGTAAGGTTTTAGGGTATATTCAAATTCGAAAAGGTCCTAATAAGGTAGGAATAATAGGAATTTTACAACCTTTTGCTGATGCTATTAAATTATTTACAAAAGAACAAACTTTTCCTAATTACTCTAATTATATTTCTTATTATTTTTCTCCTGTAGTAAGTTTTGTGATTTCTTTAATAATTTGGATATTAATTCCTTATTATTTTAATATAATTAGATTTAGTTTAGGGTTTTTATTTTTTTTATGTTGTATTAGTATGGGAGTTTATACTGTTATAATTGCTGGTTGATCTTCTAATTCTAATTATACTTTATTAGGGGGTTTACGGGCAGTTGCTCAAACAATTTCTTATGAAGTTAGATTATCTTTAATTATATTATCAAGAATTATAATAATTATAGATTTTAATTTAATAAAATTTTTTGAATATCAAGAAATAGTTTGATTTATTTTTTTTATAATTCCTTTAGGTTTAAGATGATTATCTTCAAGAATAGCGGAAACTAATCGTACTCCATTTGATTTTGCTGAAGGAGAAAGAGAGTTAGTTAGAGGATTTAATTTAGAATATAGAAGAGGGGGATTTGCTTTGATTTTTTTAGCTGAATATTCTAGAATTTTATTTATAAGAATAATATTTGTTTTACTTTATGTAGGAGGTTATAAATTAAGAATAATATTTTATCTTAAGTTAGTATTTATTTCTTTTATTTTTATTTGAGTACGGGGAACATTACCTCGATATCGTTATGATAAATTAATGTATTTATCTTGAAAAAGATATTTGCCTTTATCTTTAAATTTTTTATTATTTTTTATTGGCCTAAAAATTTTTTTAATATAAATAATTTTTTTAGTATAAATTAATAGAATAAAGTTATTCTTTCTTAAGTTTTCAAAACAAATGCTTTAACAAGCTCATTAATTAAAATTAGTTAAAATTAGTTAAAAATTAAATTATCTCAATATTTACTAATTAGTGGGTTAAATAAATAATAAGAGAAGTAAATAATAGATAAGATTTGTCCTGTAAAAATATAAGGATCTTCAACAGGTCGAGCTCCAATTCAGGTTAAAAGACAAATAGTAACTGTTATAATTCAAAATAAAATTTGATTTAATGGGTAAAATTGAAGACCTTGAATTTTTTTGTTATAAGTAATAGGTAAAATAATTAAAATAAGAATTGATATTACTAACGCAATTACACCTCCTAGTTTATTAGGAATTGATCGAAGAATTGCATAAGCAAATAAAAAATATCATTCAGGTTGAATATGGACAGGTGTAACTAAAGGATTGGCAGGAATAAAGTTATCAGGATCTCCTAAAAGATAAGGATTAGATAATACTAAAATTGATAAAATAAAAATTAAAATAATAAATCCAATTAAATCTTTAAAAGTAAAGAAAGGATGGAAAGGAATTTTATCATAATTACTATTTAATCCTAGAGGATTATTAGATCCTGTTTGATGTAGAAATAAAAGATGAATTATTGTTAATATTAAAATGATAAATGGAAATAAAAAATGGAAGGAGTAAAATCGAGTTAAAGTAGCATTATCAATAGCAAATCTTCCTCAAATTCAATTTACTAAGGTTGAGCCTAAATATGGGATTGCTGATAGGAGGTTAGTAATAACTGTAGCTCCTCAAAATGATATTTGTCCTCATGGTAAAACATATCCTATAAATGCTGTTGCTATTAATAGAAATAAAATAATAATACCAATTATTCATGTGTATATAAAGTTAAAAGATTCATAGTAGATTCCTCGACCAATATGAAGGTAAATACAGATGAAGAATAATGATGCTCCATTAGCATGGAGAGTACGAATTAATCATCCATAATTTACATTTCGACAAATGTAATTAACTCTATAAAATGCTAATTCAATATTAGCTGTATAATATATGGATAAAAATAAACCAGTAATAATTTGAATAATTAAGCAAAGAGCTAAAAGAGATCCAAAATTTCATCAAGATGAAATATTGGAAGGTGTAGGTAGATCAATTAAAGAATTATTAATAATTTTTAATAATGGATGAGTTTTTCGAATTAATGAAAATTTATTTATCATTAGTAATTAAAAGAACGAAGAGGACCATAAAAAATATTAGTGATTTTTACTACTGCAATTAAAGTAATAAATAAATAAATAATTATTATGATTATTAAAAAAAAAATTTGATTATTATATAATTTGGAGATATTAATTTTATTTTCATTATTAAAAAAAATAAATCAATTAAATAAGTTGTTTATATCATAATTAAAAAAAAAATTTATTCAGTTTAAATTTATTATGAATAATGTTCTAATAATAAAAATTAATAAAAAAGAAAAGATAATAGAATTTTTGAATAAAATATTAAAATTAAATAATTCATTTGAAGCAATTCTTGAGACGTAAATAAATAATACTAATAATCCTCCTATGAAAACAAGAAATAAAATATAAGAGAATCAATATGTATTATTGATTATTCCTAAGATAATACATGTTAATAAAGTTTGGATTAAAATTATTAAACCTATGGAAATTGGATGATTTAAAAAATATATAATAAAAGAAAATAATATTATTGTTAGAGTAATAAATAATTTAATTATACAAAGAATATTTTAATAAAAATAATAATTTTGGAGATTATAGATAAAGAATTTCTTTTTCTTTGAAGTTTTTAAAATAAAAAATTTATTTTTGATTTACAAGACCAATGTTTTGTTTTAAACTATAAAAACTAATGATAGTTTTAAATTTGATAATATTAGTAATATTAATATTTATATTTGGAAATTTAATTTTTGTTTCTAAACATAAACATTTATTAATTGTTTTATTAAGATTGGAATTTATTGTTTTAAGAATTTTTTTTTTAATAATAATAATATTTAATTATATTGAATATGATATATATATATTAATAGTTTTTTTATTATTTTCAGTATGTGAAGGAGCTTTAGGATTATCAATTTTAGTTTCTATAATTCGAACTCATGGTAATGATTATTTTCAAAGATTTAACTTATTATAATGATAAAATTTTTATTTATATTATTATTTATAATTCCTTTATGTTTTTTAAATAATATATTTTGAATGGTTCAAATAATATTAATAATAATAATATTTATGTTTATAAATTTATCTTTAAATGTAGATATATTTAGAAATTTAGGTTATGGGATAAGATGTGATTTAATTTCTTATGGTTTAATTTTATTAAGTATTTGAATTTGTTTGTTAATAATTATAGCAAGAGAAAATTTAAATAAAAATGATTTTTATAAAAATTTTTTTTTATTAAATGTTTTATTATTATTAGTAATATTATATTTGGTTTTTAGAGTTATAAATTTATTTATATTTTATTTTTTTTTTGAAAGAAGATTAATTCCAACTTTATTATTAATTATTGGTTGAGGATATCAGCCAGAACGTATTCAAGCAGGAATATATTTATTAATATATACATTATTTGTTTCTTTACCTATGTTAATTGGAATTTTTTTTATTTTTAGAAATTTAAATTATTTAATTATTTATTTTTTTAAGTTTTTTAGAATAGATAATTTTTTATTATATTTATTAATAATTTTAGCTTTTTTAGTAAAAATACCTATATATTTTGTTCATTTATGACTTCCTAAGGCACATGTGGAAGCACCTGTTTCAGGGTCAATGATTTTAGCTGGTATTATATTGAAATTAGGGGGTTATGGACTTTTACGAATTTTAATTCTTTTTCAAAAATTAGGTATAAAATTTAATTTTATTTGGGTTATTATTAGATTGTTAGGGGGATTTTATATTAGATTAAATTGTTTTTGTCAAACGGATATAAAATCTTTAATTGCTTATTCTTCAGTGGCTCATATAAGTTTAGTAATTTGTGGAATTATAACTATAAATTATTGGGGGATAATAGGGTCTTACATTATAATAATTGGTCATGGATTATGTTCTTCAGGAATATTTTGTTTAGCTAATATTAATTATGAACGTATTCATAGACGAAGATTATTTATAAATAAAGGAATAATCAATTTTATACCATCAATAAGATTATGATGATTTTTATTAATATCCTCTAATATGGCTGCTCCTCCTTCAATAAATTTACTAGGGGAGATTAGATTAATTAATAGAGTAGTGAGATGATCTTGATTGAGAATAATTTTATTAATTTTAATTTCTTTTTTTAGAGCGGGATATAGATTATATTTATATTCTTATACTCAACATGGAAAGTATAATATAAGAATTTATAGATTTTATACGGGGGTATCTCGAGAATATTTAATATTAATATTACATTGAGTTCCCTTGAATATTTTAATTTTAAAAATTGATTATTTTTATATTTGATTTTATTTAAATAATTTAAAAAAAATATTGATTTGTGGAGTCAAAAATATGAGTTATCATTTTAAATCATTAAAAAAATATATTCAATTTGTTTTATAAGATTTTTTTTTTTATTTTTTTTTAGAATATTTATATATATATATATAATATATTTTATTATAAATAATAAAGTTATATTTTTAGAATGAGAAATTGTTTCATTTAATTCAATAAGAGTTGTAATGTCTATTTTATTAGATTGAATATCTTTATTATTTTTAATATTTGTAACATTAATTTCTTCTGCAGTAGTTTTTTATAGAAAGAGATATATACATTCTGAATTAAATTTGAATCGTTTTATAATATTAGTTTTATTATTTGTATTTTCTATAATTTTATTAATTATTAGACCAAATATGATTAGAATTTTTTTAGGTTGAGATGGATTAGGATTGGTTTCTTATTGTTTAGTAATTTATTATCAAAATGTTAAATCTTATAATGCAGGAATATTAACTGCGTTATCTAATCGAGTGGGAGATGTAATAATTTTAATAGTAATTGCTTGAATAATAAATTATGGTAGATGAAATTATATTTTTTATTTAAATTTTATAAATAATGATTTTTCAATAAAAATTATTGGTATTTTATTAATTATTGCTGCTATAACTAAAAGAGCTCAAATTCCTTTTAGATCATGACTACCAGCGGCTATAGCGGCTCCTACTCCAGTTTCTGCTTTAGTTCATTCATCAACTTTAGTTACAGCGGGAGTATATTTATTAATTCGATTTAATATATTATTATTAGATATAATGTTTTTAAAAATTTTATTAGTATTATCTAGATTAACTATATTTATGGCTGGTATTTCAGCTAATTATGAGTTTGACTTAAAAAAGATTATTGCTTTATCAACTTTAAGACAATTGGGATTGATAATAAGAATTTTAAGAATAGGCTTACCTGATTTAGCTTTTTTTCATTTATTAACTCATGCTATATTTAAAGCTTTATTATTTATATGTGCTGGTGTTATTATTCATATAATAAGAAATATACAAGATATTCGTTATATGGGAGGGTTAGTTTATTACATTCCTCTTACTACTTTATGTTTAAATATTTCAAATTTAGCATTATGTGGGATACCTTTTTTAGCAGGATTTTATTCTAAGGATTTAATTTTAGATATAGTTAGAATAAGAAATTTAAATATTATGATTTTTTTATTATATTATATTTCTACAGGATTGACTGTTTTTTATACTATTCGTTTATTATTTTATTTAATAATTAATGATTACAATTTAATAGTTATTTATAATTTATATGATGAAGATTATGTTATATTAAAAAGAATATTTTTATTGTTATTTATGAGACTAGTAGTAGGAAGATCATTAAGATGAATAATTTTTAAATATCCTTATATAATTTTTTTATCTTTTCATATGAAAATAATAGTAATTTATGTTAGATTTTTAGGATTTATATTAGGATATTTAGTAAGAAATATAAAAATTTATTCTTTAAATAAATTTTTAATAACTTATATATTTAGAAATTTTTTAAGAATAATATGATTTATACCAAATTTATCTACATATGGTTTAAATTATTATTTTTTAAAGTTGGGGCAAAATATTATAAAAAATATTGATATAGGTTGAAGAGAGGTTTATAGAGGTTATGGAATATATAATGTTGTAAAAAATTATAGTATTTTATATAATATTATGCAAATAAATAATTTTAAAATTTATTTATTTAGATTTATTTTATGAATATTTTTAATAATATTTATATGTATATATTAAAGAATTTAAATAGCTTATATCATAGAGCGTAATATTGAAGATATTAAGGAAATCATTAGATTTTTAAATATTTATAAAAAAAAATTTTTTATCTTTACAATGAAAATGTAATGTTTTTATAAACTATATAAATAATAAAAATAAATAATAATAATAATAAAGAAATATTAATGATTATTAATCACTAATTATTAAGTTAGCAGCTTAATTGAGTATATTTCTAATTGGAATTTTTATTCAATAATATCATTAACAGTGATATACCTCTTTTTGGTTTCAATTAATAAATAAGGAGTTATTAACTCTATCTTTTAAGTCGAAATTAAATGCAAATTGCTTCTTATTTAAGATAAATTAAAAATTAATATTTTTTGAGTGCAAATCAAATGTTTTTTATAAACTATAATCCTAATTTGTTCAATTTAATATATTTTGATTTCATTCATGATAAAGACCAATTAGTAAAATTAAAATAAAGAAAAATCTAATTTTTATTAAATTAAAAAAGTTTACTAAATAGAATGAATAGATTAAAGGAAAAATTAAAGCAATTTCAATATCAAAAATTAAAAAAATTACTGTAATTAAAAAAAAATGTAAAGAGAAGGGAATACGAGCGGATGATTTAGGATCAAATCCACATTCAAATGGGGAATTTTTTTCTCGATCTATAAAAGATTTTTTTGATAAAATTATAGATAAGAATATTATAATATTGGAAATAGTAATAATGATTAAGGATATAGATAATAAGAGAATAATTATTTATATTAAAATTATTAAACTTTTTGATTGGAAGTCAAATATACTAAATATATTATATAAATAAATTAATTTCCTCATCAATAAATAGAAATATAAAGGAATAATCAAACTACATCAACAAAATGTCAATATCATGCTGCTGCTTCAAAACCAAAATGATGATTTGAAGAAAAATGAAAATTTATATGTCGTAAAAGACAAATAGATAAAAAAATTGTACCAATAATTACATGTAAACCATGGAATCCTGTTGCTATAAAGAAAATTGATCCATAAATACTATCAGCAATGGAAAAAGGAGCTTCGAAATATTCATAAGCTTGTAGGATAGAAAAATAAATACCTAAAATGATAGTTAAGAATAAGCCTTGAGTTATTTGAGTGAAATTATTTTCTATAATAGCATGATGAGCTCAAGTGACTGTAATACCTGAAGAAATTAAAATAATAGTATTTAAAAGGGGAATTTGGAAAGGATTAAAAGGAGTAATACTTAAAGGTGGTCATAAAGCACCAATTTCAATATTAGGAGAAAGACTACTATGGAAAAAAGCTCAAAAAAATGAAATAAAAAAAAATACTTCAGAAATAATAAAAAGAATTATTCCCCATCGTAAACCTTTAGAAACTAAAATGGTATGTTTACCTTGGAAAGTTCCTTCTCGACAGATATCTCGTCATCATTGATATATAGTTAATAATACAATTAGATAACCCAATATTATTAAATTTATATTATAATTATGAAATCATTTAATTATACCAGTTAATAAGGTTATAACTCCAATAGAACCTGTAAGTGGTCAAGGACTGAAATCTACTAAGTGAAAAGGATGATTATTATTTATAGTCATTAGTTTACTTCTCTAGAATATAAAGTTCTTAAAACAGAAATAACATAAGATTGAATAATAGCTACTGCAGATTCTAAAATTAAAAGTAAAATTTGAATAATAATTAAAAAAAATAGTAAATAAGTAGGTATATTAATTCCTGTATTACTTAGTAAAGTTAAAAGAAGATGACCTGCAATTATATTAGCTGTAAGTCGAACTGCTAGAGTACCAGGACGAATAATATTTCTAATAGTTTCAATTAAAACTATAAAAGGTATAAGAATTCTAGGAGTTCCTTGAGGAATTAAGTGAATAAATATATGTTGAGAATTATTTATTCATCCGTAGATTATAAAGCTTAATCATAATGTTAAGGAAATAGACAGGGAAATAGTTAAATGACTAGTACTAGTAAAAATATAAGGGAAAAGACCTAAAAAATTATTAAATAAAATAAATGAAAATAAAGAAATAAAAATTAAAGTGGAACCGTTAAATCTATTATTTCCTAAAAGAATTTTAAATTCATTATGAAGTTTTTTTAAAATAAAATTTCATAAGATAAATTGACGATTAGGGATAATTCAAAATGTAAAAGGAATAAATAAAAATCCAATAAAAGTTCTAATTCAATTTAATTGTAGAAAAAAAATATTTGTGGAAGGATCAAAAATTGAAAATAGATTAGTTATCATTTTCAATAAAAATTTTTTTTTATATTTTTATTTAAGTTATTTTTTAATAAAATATTTTTATTATTTAAATTAAAAATATAATAATTTAAAATATTAAATAAAATGAAAATTAAAATAAAAAAAAGGAAAGATAAAATTCAATTAATAGGTATTATTTGAGGAATAAAAGAATATTACATAGAGTAATAATATAAATTTGACATATTTATGTTATAGTTTAACTAATTCTTTCATTAGAAGTAAATGCTAATTTACTATAAAATGGTTTAAGAGACCAGTACTTGCTTTCAGTCATCTAATGAAGAATAATTATTAATTCAATTAATAAAATTTTTAATATTAACACTTTCAATTATAATAGGTATAAAACTATGATTAGCTCCACAAATTTCAGAACATTGTCCAAAAAAAATTCCTGGTCGATTGATAAATAAGTTACCTTGATTTAATCGACCAGGATTAGCATCAATTTTAATACCTAATGAAGGAATAGTTCATGAATGAATAACATCAGTAGCTGTAATTAAAATTCGAATTTGATTATTTATTGGAAGAACAATTCGATTATCGACGTCAAGTAAGCGAAAATTATTAATTATTTCTTTATTATAATTAATTATATAAGAATCAAATTCTACATTGTTAAAATCAGAATATTCATAACTTCAGTATCATTGATGACCAATAGATTTTAAGGTAATAAGAGGATTATTAACTTCATCTAATAGGTAAAGAAGACGTAATGATGGAAGAGCAATAAAAATTAAAGTAATAGCAGGGATAATAGTTCAAATTAATTCAATTATTTGTCCTTCTAGGAGAAATCGATTAATATATTTATTAAAAAATAAATTAATTATAATATAACCTACTAGAATAGTAATTATAATTAAGATAATTAAAGTATGATCATGAAAAAAAATAATTTGTTCTATTAGAGGAGAAGCACTATTTTGTAAATTAAAATTAGATCAAGTTGCCATTTCTAAAAAAAGGATAATCCTTTATAAATGGGGTTTAAATCCATTACATATAATCTGCCATATTAGAAGTTTCTTAAAATAGGAAGTTCGTTATAGGAATGTTCGGAAGGAGGTAAATTTTGGAATCATTCAATAGAAGTTGATATATTCAGTGGGAATAAAATAATACGTTGATTAATAAAAGATTCTCAGATAATTATTATTATTATTATTATTGAAAATAAAGAAATATATGATCCAAAAGAAGAAATAATATTTCATGAAATAAAATTATCTGGGTAGTCAGAATATCGACGAGGTATTCCTGCTAATCCTAAAAAATGTTGAGGAAAGAAAGTTAAATTTACACCTAAAAATATAGTAATAAATTGAATTTTTAATAAAAAAGGATTTAAAGATAATCCTGAAAATAAAGGATATCAATGAATAAATCCTCCTATAATAGCAAATACAGCACCTATAGATAATACATAGTGGAAATGAGCAACTACATAATAAGTGTCATGAAGAGTAACATCAATAGAAGAATTGGCTAAAATTACTCCTGTTAATCCTCCAACAGTAAATAAAAATACAAATCCTAAACTTCATAAAGTTGAGGGATTATAATTAATTTGAGTACCATGAAGTGTAGCTAATCAACTAAAAATTTTAATACCTGTAGGTACTGCAATAATTATAGTAGCGGAAGTGAAATAAGCTCGGGTATCAATATCTATTCCTACAGTAAATATATGATGAGCTCATACGATAAAACCTAATAATCCAATAGCTATTATAGCATAAATTATTCCTAAACAACCAAAAGTTTCTTTTTTTCCTCTTTCTTGAGAAATAATATGAGAAATTATTCCAAATCCTGGTAAAATTAAAATATAAACTTCGGGATGACCAAAGAATCAAAATAAGTGTTGGTATAAAATTGGGTCACCTCCTCCTGCTGGGTCAAAAAAAGAAGTATTTAAATTACGATCTGTTAATAATATAGTAATAGCACCTGCTAAGACAGGTAAAGATAAAAGAAGAAGAAGAGCTGTAATTCCTACAGCTCATACAAATAGGGGTATTTGGTCAAATGATATATTATTAATACGTATATTAATAATTGTTGTAATAAAATTAATAGCACCTAAAATAGAAGAAATTCCCGCTAAATGAAGAGAGAAAATAGCTAAATCAACTGATCTACCTCTATGAGCAATATTGGAAGAAAGTGGGGGGTATACTGTTCATCCTGTTCCTGCTCCGTTTTCAACGATTCTTCTCGAAATTAAAAGGGTTAGAGAAGGGGGGAGAAGTCAAAAACTTATATTATTTATTCGAGGGAAAGCTATATCAGGAGCTCCTAATATTAAAGGAACAAGTCAATTACCAAATCCTCCAATTATAATAGGTATAACTATAAAAAAAATTATAATAAAAGCATGAGCTGTAACAATAGTATTATAAATTTGGTCATCACCAATTAAAGAACCAGGGTTTCCCAATTCAGTTCGAATTAAAAGTCTTAATGAAGTACCAATTATACCTGCTCAAATTCCAAAAATAAAATATAATGTTCCAATATCTTTATGATTAGTTGAATAAAGTCATTTTCGCTAATAAAATGGCTGAGTTTAAGCGATAAATTGTAAATTTATTTACGAGAGAATTCTCTTTTATTAAGTCTTATATTCAATAATGATTTAAAATTGCAAATTTTAAGGAGTAATAAAGATAATTACTAAGGCTTAAAGAATAACTTTTTTTATAATTTTGAAGATTATTAGTTTATATAACTTAAAACCTTAAATAAAAAAAAAAGTATTAAAAATTATTCCTAAAATAGAAATTAAATTAATAATATTAATAAAAGATAATTGATTATTTTTAATATTGAATTTGAATCATTTTATTTTAATGTAATTAAATAAAATTGAAGAATAAATAATTCGAATATAAATAAATATTATAATTAATCTTATTAAAATAAAAATAAAACAAATTAATAAAAAGTTATTATTAATTAAGAAATTAATAATAATTCATTTAGGAAAAAATCCTAAGAAAGGGGGTAAACCTCTTAATGAAAAAAAATTTAATAAAAGAGAAAATTTAATTGAATAATTTATATTAATAATAAATAATTGATTAATGAAAAAAATATTAAATATATTAAATGTAAAACATACAATTCTGATAAAAAAAGAATAAAAAATGAAAAAAAATAATCATAAAACATTACTAATTAATAAAGATATTAATATTCATCCTAAATTATTAATAGAAGAAAATGCTATAATTTTTCGTAAAGAAGTTTGATTTAATCCTCCTAAAACTCCAATAATAACATTTAATGCGGAAATAAATAAAATAAAATTAATATTAATATAATAAGATAATAAAATTATGGGGGAAATTTTTTGTCAAGATATTAAAATAAAACAATTAAATCAAGATAATCCTTCAATAATATTAGGGAATCAAAAATGGAAGGGGGCGGATCCTATTTTTATTATTATTGAAGAGTTAATTAAAATGGAAAAAATTATATTTATTTCAAAATTTTTTAAAAAAATTAATTTTATAATAATAGAGAACAAAAAGTTAATTGAGGCAATAGATTGAGTTAAAAAATATTTTAATGCTGCTTCTGAAGATATTAAATTTTTGGGGTTTGTGATTAAAGGGATAAAACTTAATAAATTGATTTCTAGACCAATTCAACATCCTAATCAAGAATTTGAGGAAATTGAAATTAAAGTTCTAAAAAAAAGAGTGAAATAAAAAAATATTTTATTTGAATTTATTATGAAAAAAATATAAAATAATAAAAATTAATGAATTTTAAATTCATTGTTTAAAGATAAGTATATAAATATATACATATATTTTAGTGTAAGAAGCACAATAATTTTTGATGTTATTAGATATAGTTTAATTCTATAAAATATAATAAAGGTAGAGTACTACTTAATTTATCCTATCAGAATAATCCTTTAATCAGGCACTTTATTTTTAAAAAAAAGAATTACATCTTTATATTTGGGGTATGAACCCAAAAGCTTTATTTAGCTTATTTTTAA